TAATTTTTTTCTCTTCACATCTCCCATCTATCTATTTTCTTTAGTTATTCACTAGAGCAATTATGATCTGGAAGTCGATCCGGGGCAAGTGTTCGGATCTATTATGACATATCTGTGAGGCGCTTAACGGACCTTTTTAATCTTATAAACCCTTTTTCTTGGCTTTGAATTGACTCAAAAACCATTTTTTTTGTGCAATCTAATGTATTCATATCTCAATTATAAGTTACTAAACGGAACTACTTTATACTTTATGTCTTGCATGCATATAACATATTAATGTGACTCTATTCCGTACTCTATTCAATTCAAAATTAAAAATTTGGCGAGAAGTAATTACTAAACTAAGAGACATCTCAGTATTTATATTTATTTATTCGAAGGTTTTTTTATTAGTTTTAAAAGCAGAAACTAAAAAGATTCTCTACTTTAATCTGTATATCGATTTATCTGTATATCGATCTGTATATCGTTTATTCCTACGAAATATTAGACGAAATAGAATGATCTTTAGAAGGGATATAATGAAATTCTTTGATTGGTTCTTCCCAGAAAAAGGATCCTTTTTAGTTATTTGACGACCGATAGGGACAACAAATAATTAATTATAACAAATAGAAATAGAAAAAATAAGAAATAAAAAAATATAACAGTGTTCTTATTCAAACCGCCTTGTAATCTTCAACCAATTCTGTGCTTCAATATAATTTCCAGGAGTAAGCGCTATAGCTTGTTTCCAATACTCGGCGGCTTGATCGAACCAAGCCTCCGCAATTTCCGAATCCCCTTGCTGAACGGCCTGTTCTCCCCGGTCAGAATAGGGGGGTAAATTCCTTCCCTTAGAACCGTACTTGAGAGTTTCCGACCTCATACGGCTCAGCGGTCAAATTCTTTTGATGTAATCTATCGTATCTAATTGAATGAGATTTCTCATAGATATATCGAGATCCCTTTTTTTTTCTCGAGTTAACCAAAAGAAAGAGGTTAATTACATGAGTTTCAAACTAAAAATTTTCTTAATAATCAGTTTTATCTTTTATCCCACCTTCAGAACAATAAAGCATAAGCATTTTCACTATCATTAGAATTTTCTGTAAAGGTAACTATCTCGGTTTCATATATAAATTTATATAGAATCTTTGAAAAAGACCTGCCTTCATAAGAAGGAAAAGACTTACTATCTTTGGGATCTGATGCTACACCGCTGCTCAATACCTTAGGGGATCCACTTTATTACATAAGTTGATTCCTAACTTTTATCTCATATCATGACATAAGTAAGCAGTTCTTATTGTATCGGACCAAAACCTCGCGAATTGATCTTTACGGCGCTTCCTCTATCAATTAGATCCTTTATCCATAGAATAAAGTATTTAGGCATACCTATTTCTTCATATTTATATTTCTACTTTAATATGAAGTTTATTTCTTTACTACAGCTGATAAAAATCGTTGTTTTGAACAATACATATGTAGAAAGCCTACCTTTTTTATAGTATTTATTAATGGATTTCTTCTTTCTTTCCCTTTTTTTTTCTATAGTGGAGATAGTCGCACGTAATGACAGATCACGGCCATATTATTAAAAGCTTGTGGTAAGAACGGGTTTCGCTCTAGTGCCCGAAAATAATATTCCAAAGCTTTTGTATGTTCTCCGTTCCTTGTATGGATAAGTCCTATGTTATAGAGTATATAACTTCGATCATAAGGATCAATTTCCAGTCGCATAGCTTCATAATAATTCTGTAAAGCTTCCGCATAATTTCCTTCGGATTGAGCCGACATCCGTTACGGTCGTCATTCGATTCAAAGAATCTCCGTTCCAGAACCGTACGTGAGATTTTCACCTCATACGGCTCCTCCTTTATGTGCATAATGAAAAAAAGACATGGAATCAAAAAAGATTGAAAGATTTTCATTATAAACTGAGCGGGGCTGGTGTTTTTACAAGAAATCTCTAGCCAACCTTCTTGTAAAAGATCTTTCCTTAACATCAAGCATGTTGGTATTATATTAGATAAAAAAAGCGACCCCAACAATTTCTTTGTCTTCAACGCCCTTAAATTTGCAGGAATTAGTCACTTCAACAGTCTTCGATGGTTATACGGGTATCCAAAATACGAACGAGATGGATGTTTGTTGTCCCAACCATTCTTGTTAGGCCCGATCCTGATAAGTAAAGGGAATCATTTCTAACAAAGTTTTCGTGTGTTGATTTCTAGGGGTAGTGCTTCTTCCCCTATGCCTCCTATTGGTACTAGTGGAGTAGGGTTAACTTAACCTATAGGTGTAACCTTTCGCTCAATACTCTAGAATCGACAATTGAAGCATCTGAGGCTGCATTAATCGGGGATACACGATAGAAGGGGTTGCTTTATTTACAAACTTCACCTTCAACAAGCGTATATTTTTTTCAATAATTTTTTCTTCCTATTCCGAATAATTTAATTAATAATAATGTTGTCTTTCTCTTAAGACTGAGAGCGGTAAAAAAAAAAAAGAATCAAATCGCACCATCTCTGTAATAGGTGAATGCCTCTTTTTCTCCTGAAGTTGTCGGAATTATTCGTAATAAGATATTGGCTACAATTGAAAAGGTTTTATCAATAAAATTTCCATTTATCCCAGATCTAGACATAGGTGTATTAATCCATTCTATAATTTTTTTTTATTTCCTTTCGTGAGAAAATGATCCCACAAACAAAGGAATTGTACAGTACGAAATAACGTAAAAATGGATTCATTAAAACAAAAAGACGCCCTTGTTACTCAAATTGTTTATTTTTGACAGGAATCAATAAAAAATTTTTAATATTTGAATCCGATTAGATTTCATCCAAATGTAGTAATAGAAAAATGAAGGGAGCTATTCCGATTTCATTGAAGTTGAAGAATCAAAGAATTTCTCCTAGAGATTCGGATAAATTGAGAAGTTTTTATTCCAAAGAGGAAAAAGAGTCGAATAATAATTCTATGATTAAAATGGAATACCGTCCGTTTTGTGTTGTGTGTATAGTGGGTATACGCATACAATCAAATATAAAAACCCGAAGGGCGGTTCATGAATTTAAATTTAGATTTAAATTTAGAATAAATCTATGGGTTAAGAGGTTAAGTAAGGAATTCTTGTTGAAAAATAGAAAACAGGAAAGGGATTTTAGAATTTTTATGAAAATGGAATAATAGTTTAAACTAAATAGAATCGTGGTATAAAGGTAGCCATTAAACGTATAAAGGTAGCCATTAAACAGAGTCTAAAAAAATAGATCGATCGGCGGATTCGTTCCAATTGAGTGATTTAATCCGGTATAGTATATTTTTATATAAAGATAAAGGGCTGATATCTTCGCAAACATGAATAGATATATATCTTTATTTAAATTTTACAATTTTTTTCATAAAAAAAATTATCTTTATCCCGAGCCTCGGAGGAAGGATTTATCTTTGATGAAAAGTTTTGTACTTTTAGAGTTACATTTTTATAGTGAAAATAGAATGTACATACCTATAAAAAATTAATATAAATGACTCACTATTTACTCGGTTTTTGGGCCATAATCATTATGTAGGAGAGATGGCCGAGTGGTTGAAGGCGTAGCATTGGAACTGCTATGTAGACTTTTGTTTACCGAGGGTTCGAATCCCTCTCTTTCCGTATCCTTCACCTAATTCATCAATGTTACTGGCCACAATGCATCAAATTAAGAATGGATACTCCAACAGTTAGCCCATGTATTTTCTTTGATATGGATTCTTTATTCCTAATCCAAATTTTTGTGGTACAAAAATACTGGACAAAATGGACAAGGAATTAAAATCCCCTATTGATCTAGAGATCCATTAATGAGAGAAAAATCCCCAGACCAAACCCCTTAACTTAACTCAGTCCCTTTACTTAAGCGAAAAAGGGGGCAAAACAGGCCGAACCCTATGTTATTTTAGTTAGGGTTAAGTCTGACGAGAGTAATATTCTACAACTAGTAATTCATTTATTTTCAAACCGACCCATTTATTATCTATTATTTGATTGACTAATCCTTTATATTGTAATGGGTGAAGAGTCAAATGTTTTGGTAATTCCTCCGGGGGGGATGAATCAATATGATTTTGAATCAGAACCTTAGATTTTTGCTCATCTCTCACCGTAATAATATCTCTGGGTTTGCATCGATAACTTGGTATATCTACTATCCTACCATTAACTAAAATATGCCTATGGTTAACTAATTGGCGGGCTTGAGGAATAGTCGAAGCCATACCCAATCGAAAAAGGATGTTATCCAAACGCATTTCAAGTAATTGTAGTAAAACCTGACCTGTTGACCCTTTGGCTTTTCCGGCGATACGAACGTATTTAAGTAATTGTTGTTCCGTAAGACCATAATGAAAGCGCAATTTTTGTTTTTCTTCTAAACGAATACGATATTGCGATTTTTTGCCGGGGCGCGATTGGGTTCGAAGATCGTTTCCGGCTCTAGGCTTTTTACTAGTTAGCCCCGGTAAAGCCCCCAGACGGCGTATTTTTTTGAAACGAGGTCCTCTGTAACGCGACATAAAGACTCCTTTTTTTTATGAAATTTCATAAACCAAAATTAAAACTAAACTAAAATATGATAAATGAAGCGAAATTTACTGAAGTATTACAAAGAATAATTAGAGGAATTGTATCAATATCCGGACCTTATTGTATATAAATATTATATACATAATTGTATTATATATATATAAATAAAAATATATAAATAAAAAAGAAAAAAAAATGGAAATAATAGAAAAAAACGAAGGGCTCTTTTCTTGATTGATTTGTTCTACAGAGACCAAACCCCTCCAATCCAATTTTTATTCATAATTGGAAGTTTCTATGAAATAATAGAAAGGGCTCGGTGATCTTTAGGAAAGGTCAAAGAAGCTTTTCACTTTGATTTCATATTATCAATTATCTAAAAAAAAAACAAATGGAGAAAAGCCGGCTATCGGAATCGAACCGATGACCATCGCATTACAAATGCGATGCTCTAACCTCTGAGCTAAGCGGGCTCGCATAGTATAAATTGTACACGTATACTAATTTAGTAAACTACTGCTACTAAGATCTTAACTTTTTATTCTTAGCTATTTCATAAGAAATATGATATAAATGTAAAAAAATTCAACTATAGAAACGAATAAGAATGGAAAATCAAATTTCCAAAAACATTTCATTTTTATCTATTAATTTAGATCTATTTCTCAAATATATGTTTATCAATAATAAACATCTTAATTTGTTTAATTAGATACTAAGCTTTTTTTAGTATATCCATATTTAATTTACTATTTTTTTTTACTATATAAAAAATAAAAAAGAAAACTATATTATAAAAAAAAATGTTTTAGTACATAGTTTTATATTTCTATATATTTTGTTATATTTCTAATTTGAAATAGAATTTGGTAACTAAAGTTAGTAATATAATCTAGTAATTATAATCTAGTAATTAAATTCTAGTAATTAAGTTAGAATCTTATTCTATATTTATATTAGAATCGTATAATATATTAAATTTATTAATATTAAATTAATAATAATATGAAAATATTAATTAAATAATTTTAATTAATAGAATTTTAATAAAATTTATTATTATATATATTTGAAATCTAAAATATAGAATTTATATAAAAAAAAAAGAATTTACTATTTCATTAATATTCATTGATAACTCATTGATAACTAATTGATAACTAATTCGAAATTAATGAAATAATTAATTGATTAATTATATCCATTCGATTAGTTATGGCTATTAATGAAATTTGAAATTACTAAATTGCCCTTTGTCGTTTTTTTTTATTATTTCTTAGGGTCTTCCCTAAGAAAAGGATAAAAAGAGAAAAGTGCAATCCAGATCATAATGAAACATTCCTACGGTTTCATTCGGAAAGGCGAAACCTAAGACGAAAAAAAAGAATCGACCGTTCAAGTATTCAAAATTGCACACTAAAAATGATAGAAATAGGGACATGTATAAATATAATATATATATTATAATAGATATATATATATGATTATAATAGATATATATATATGTGGTATATATCTATATTTAAATTTAATTTCTGATTGGACCAAGTATGGTTTACAATAGAGATGAAAGAAGATAGATACGAAATCAAATAGGAGCAAACACTTTTCAATACAGGAATCAATATCTAATGAATTCCACGGTTACAGCATAATAAAAATAGAAATGAACGAAAAGGGGTAAACGGCATCATGATGTAATCATAATCACATCACAAAAAAAGGGGGGGGATATGGCGAAATTGGTAGACGCTACGGACTTAATTGGATTGAGCCTTGGTATGGAAACCTACCAAGTGATAACTTTCAAATTCAGAGAAACCCTGGAATTAAAAATGGGCAATCCTGAGCCAAATCCCGTTTTATGAAAACAAACAAGGGTTTCAGAAAGCGAGAATAAATAAAGGATAGGTGCAGAGACTCAATGGAAGCTGTTCTAACAAATGGAGTTGGCGGCATTGTGTTCGTAAAGGAATCCTTCCATCGAAACTTACGAAAGGGTGAAACCGATGAAACCTATATACATATGTATACTTACTGAAATACTATCGCCAAATGATTAAAAATGATTAATGACGACTCCAACCGGTTCTATAATTTTTATATATCTATTTAGATGAAAAATAGTCGTTGATCAAATCATTCACTCCATCATAGTCTGATAGATCTTTTTAATAATTGATTAATCGGATAAGAATAAAGATAGAGTCCCATTCTACGTGTCAATATCGACAACAATGAAATTTATAGTAAGAGGAAAATCCGTCGACTTTAGAAATCGTGAGGGTTCAAGTCCCTCTATCCCCAAAAATACCTGGTTGCCTCGTTGCCTCCCTAATTATTTATCTTGTCATTTTATTATCGACTCGAAATTGGTTATGTTTCTCAGTCATTCTCACTCTACTCTTTCACAAACCTATCTGAGCAGAAAAATATTTTCTTATCACAAGCCTTGTGTGTGATATATATGATAATGATACGTGTACAAATGTAAATCAGCATCTTTGAATAATGTATTAAATTTGGATAATTAACAATCCATATCATTATTTGTCCTGTATTGAAACTTACAAAGTTTCTTTTTTGAAGATTTTTTTGAAGATACAATAAATTCTACAAGGGCCTGGATATTACTTTGTAATATCTTTTCGTTTTTTTAATTGACATAGAACCAAGTCCTATATTAAAATAAAATGAGGATGATGCGTCGTGAATGGTCGGGATAGCTCAGCTGGTAGAGCAGAGGACTGAAAATCCTCGTGTCACCAGTTCAAATCTGGTTCCTGGCACATGAGGAATTTGTATGAGTATATATTCTACAAATTAATTGATATGGGTCGACATCCATATTCAGGATTATAGTATAGATCATGATACATACTTATCCATCTAAGTGTCGTAGATATACCCCTTACTAATAATGTAATGTAATTATG